ATGTATTGGCCCAAAACCTCGTTACTAGATCTTTACGGTGCTTCCTCTCTATCAATTCTCGATTTTTTTTATCCATAGACATTAAAAAAGGGTATATAGGCATATCTTATTTCTTCATATTTTGACTTATATGAAGTTTCTTTCTTTGCTACAGCTCATAAAAATCGTCGTTTTGGACGATGCAGATGTAGCGAGCCTTTTTTTTAGTATTTACTAGCAGATTTGGTCTTCCTTTTTCTTTCTATAGTGGAGATAGTCGCACGTAATGACAGATCACCGCCATATTATTAAAAGCTTGGGGTAAGAATGGGTTTCGTTCTAGTGCCCTAAAATAATATTCTAAAGCTTTTGTATGTTCTCCATTACTTGTGTGGATAAGGCCTATATTGTAGAGTATATAACTTCGATCGTAGGGATCGATTTCTAGTCGCATAGCTTCATAATAATTCTGTAAAGCTTCCGCATAATTTCCTTCGGATTGAGCTGACATCCGTTACGGTCGTCATTCGATTCAAAGAATCTCCGTTCCAGAACCGTACGTGAAATTTGCATCTCATACGGCTCCTCCTTTAATATGCATAATGAGAATAAGAAACACATGGAATCAAAAAGGGGTGCAATATTTTCATTATGGACTGAGCGGGGCTAGCGTTTTTACAAAAAATATCTAGCCAACCTTCTTTCGAAAGAGCTTTTACTAACATCAAACGTCTTGATACTGAATAGAAAGGATAACTCCAGCAATTCCTTTGTCCTCAACGCCTCCTAATTTCCAGGAAATAGTCACTTCAACAGTCTTCGATGGTTATATGGATAACCAAAGTACGAACGAGATGGATATTTGTTGTCCCAACCATTTTTGTTAGTCCCAATCCAGATACGAGAGGGGAGTAGGTAGGTTATTTTTAACAAAGCTTTTGTGTTGTCGATTGCTAGGTGTAGTGCTTCTTCCCCTATGCCGCCTATTGATACTATATTACCAGGAAGTAGGATTGACCCGTAATACAGAACACAGAGGTGTAACCTTTCGCTCAATACTAAAATCGATAACTGAAGCATAGTATTTGAGGCTGCATCAATCGAGGATACACGACAGAAGGAATTGTTCTATTTCTAAACTTCACCTTCAACAAGCGTAGGTTTATTTCAATAATATAGAAGTTTATTTCAATAATATAGAATAAGAATATTTTTTCTTTCTATCTCAAATCGTATGCCTTTTTCGTAAAACTAGAAGCAGTAAAATTGAATTAAAAAAAAAAAAAAAAGAATCAAATCACACCATCTCTGTAATAAGTAAATGCCTCCTTTTCTCCTGAAGTTGTCGGAATTATTCGTAATAAGATATTGGCCACAATTGAAAAGGTCTTATCAATAAAATTTCCATTTATACGTGATCTAGGCATAGGTATCAATCCATTCTATAATTCTTCTCATTACCCTTTCTTTGGGGGAAAATGATCCCACAAACAAAGGATTTTTACAGTACGAAATAACATAAAAGCAGATTCATTTCCAAACAAAATAAATTTAATGAACCTTCTCCTACTACTTAATTTTTTTAATATTTAAAATTTTTTTTATTCCAATTATTCCAAATACTCAAATTGCTCCTTTTTCAAAAATCAATAACAAGAATCAATAAGAAATAAAATAGTTGAATCCTGTTCGAATTCATACAAAACAAATGTAGTAGTATAGGAACTATTCCAATTTCATCGAAGCGGAAGAATCAAGGAATTTTTCGATTAGGTCAAAAATCATTTTGATTGAATTATGATCTAAAGAAGAGTAAAGGAAAAAGAATCGAATAATCATTCTATGATGGAAATCAATAGAATAACTGTTTATTTTTCCTGTGTCCATAGCGAGTATACACTATACAACCAAATAGAAACATCCCCGGGATGATTCATGAATTTGTAATAGATCGATGAGATAAAGGATTTGTTAGTGAGAACTTTAAAACTAGAAAGGAATTTTCGAATTTTTATGGAATTGTAGTCTAAATCGAAATAGAACCATGGGTGAAGAGTATCCATTAATCATACATGGTCTAAAAAACATAAACCCATCAATCAATCAGTGGATTCGTTCAAATTCATTGATTTAATCCGGTCTATTTGGGCTGGTCATCCCTATCGAAACAAAAATCGAAAGTATTCATATAAATATGAATTAATTATAGTAATGTCTCGCTATTTCTTCGGTTTATGAGCCAGAATCATTGTGTAGGAGAGATGGCCGAGTGGTTTAAGGCGTAGCATTGGAACTGCTATGTAGGCTTTTGTTTACCGAGGGTTCGAATCCCTCTCTTTCCATACTTTCGCTTAATTCGCCAACATTCCTAACTGTAACAAATCAAACAACAAGAAATACCATTTAATTTAGTAGTAGAACATAACAGTTAGGTCCTTCTTTTATTTTAATTTTAATATATATTTGACTTTTCATTGCTGCGGTACGTAAAATACTGGTAAAGTAAAGTACGGGCAAGGAATGAAAATCTTTCTGCCGATCTATGATACATGAATAGGAAAAATCCAGGGAGGGGTGGGATATATGAGTCGGAGAAAATCCGGACCAAACCCCTGACTTTAAACCTTAAGTCAAATTACTTTGGCAAAAGAAGGGGGCAAAATTGTCCGAACTCTTTGCTTTGTATTTTATTTAGGGTTAAGTCTGACGGGAATAATATTCTACCACTAGCAATTCATTTATTTTTAAACCGACCCACTTACTATCTATTATTTGATTGACTAATCCTTTATATGGGAATGGGTGAAGGGTCAAATGTTTGGGCAATTCCTTACGGGGGGATGAATCAAGATAATTTTTAATTAGAGTTCTGGATTTTTGTTCATCCCTCGCCATAATAGTATCTTGGGGTTTGCAACGATAACTTGGTATATCTACTATACGACCATTAACTAAAATATGTCTATGGTTAACTAATTGGCGGGCTGCCGGAATAGTCGGAGCCATACCCAACCTAAAAAGGATGTTATCCAAACGCATTTCAAGTAATTGTAGTAAAACCTGACCTGTTGACCCTTTGGATTTTCTAGCGATACGCACGTATTTAAGTAATTGTCGTTCTGTAATACCATAATGAAAACGCAATTTTTGTTTTTCTTCTAGACGAATACGATATTGAGATCTTTTCCCGTAACGTGATCGGTTTCTAAGACGAGTTTCGTCTCTAGGCCTTTTATTAGTTAATCCAGGCAAAGCCCCTAGACGGCGTATTTTTTTGAAACGAGGCCCTCGGTAACGCGACATAAAGACTCCTTTCTTTTTTCTTTATTTATTTTCTTTTTTTATATTTCATTTTACAAAAGAAATCGAAATTAAAACTGAACTAAATGATAAATGAAGCGAAATCCCCTGAAGTATTGTATTACAATAAATAATAAATAATGAAATGAATTATTATTGTATAAATATCCTATACGCTTTTTATTATATATTTAATTTTGTATTTTTATTTTAAAATATGTAAGTAAAATAAAAGTAAAAGAGAGGGTTAAATCTCCGCACACCAAATCAGGAAAAAGACTCTTTCTTTTCCTTTTATTCATATGAATAAGAAAAGAAAGGGGACCTTATTGTTTGTTCTTTGATTTCAAAAAATTATTCATCATGTAAAATAAATCGAACAAAAAAAAAAAAAAAATAGAGAAAAGCCGGCTATCGGAGTCGAACCGATGACCATCGCATTACAAATGCGATGCTCTAACCTCTGAGCTAAGCGGGCTCACAGAAATTCTACATACATAGGAATTCGATAAACTATACCTTAGTCTAGGCTTAGCTATTAAATATTATTAACTATTCATTTTTATTCTTTTATAATAAAAAAAAATTTTATTTCAAATCAAATAAATATTGAATTTCGTTTTTTTTATTTCTTTCATTTCTATATATTTTTTATTTTTGTCTAGAATAATTAAATTCTATTTAAATTCTATTTCGTTCTATTTAGAAATTATATGAAATTTTATTTCTATTTAGTTTAGTGAGTCTATGAATTTGAAAATTCATTTCAAATCAAAATTGAAAATAATTATATTATTAATATAAATGGATATTTATTTTCATTTTTGTTTTTTGTTATAGTATATAGGTCTGCCCTAAGAAAAAAACCTAAAAAAAGGAAGGAAAGGATAAGAATAAAAAAATTCATTAAAAAAAAAAATTCGAATTATAAGAATTTAGAATCGATAAAGATGAAATCCAGATAGATCATAATAACATAATAAGATAGAAGATATTCTTTTGCTTTCATTCAGAGACTAAGATGAAAAACAAAGAATCGAACCCTTGAGTATTAAAAATTGCATGGGAAAATAAAAGGATAAGAAGATATATATGGTATATATCCATCCATATTGAGTTGCAGCTACAGAAATGATAGAATCATTTCTAATTAGACCAAATCAAAAATAAAATATAGGCTTTCGATAGAGATGAAAGAAGTTAGACAAAAAATAAAAAAGGAGGAAACACCTTTCGATCTAGTAATCGGTATAGTAATCCGTATCAAATCTAATGAATTCGACGGTTCCGACATAAAAGAATAAAAAAGAGGGGGGAAAGACATTCCACTGAGATCCTAATTAAAAAAAAAGAAAGGGGGATATGGCGAAATCGGTAGACGCTACGGACTTAATTGGCTTGAGCCTTAGTATGGAAACCTACTAAGTGAAAACTTTCAAATTCAGAGAAACCCCGGAATTAATAAAAATGGGGCAATCCTGAGCCAACTCCTTTTTTCAAAAAAAAAAAGGAAAGGTGCAGAGACTCAAAGGAAGTTGTTCTAACAAATGGGGTTGACTATGTTGTGTTCTTATAATAATTCTTCCGTCAAAACTTCAATAAAAAAAAGGGTAAAGCATATACGTAGTGAACTATATCGAATGATTAATGACAACCCGAATCCGTAATCTGTATTTATATATATATAATCTGATAATCTGAATTATATTTTATATAATATG